AGATATTTTTACCTATTTAGTACTATATTCATAGAATTCGAAAAATACGAGTGTAAAGCGGGTTCTTTTTATTAATTTATTTATAGTAAACTTAAACACAAGCAGATACCTATATATCATATATTAAGATACTCGATTGTCTGTGTAATTTCTGTTCTGGTTTCGGGGGTTGCATATACTCATAATTGTTGCTATAATGGAATTTGAGACTGAGAAAAAGAAAAGCGGAGAAATAATAACGATTCTTTTTTATTGAAAAGACGCAATACTTATTAGTTATCATTTGGATTTTCTTATGCCATTAGGGAACCCTAATTTGAAATCAAAATATAAGAGTTGTTCATAAATTCGCAGTCAAGTCAATAGTTATAGTTAAAGATTCAATTTCTCATTAATTTTTACTTTTGTGACTGAAAGCCTATATATATTTTCAAAAGTATGGATCCTAAAAAAAGGAAAGATTTTTTTAGTAGTGAAGGGAATTAAGTAGGGAAAAGGGATTCAAAATGCAAGTACAATAAAAAAAAATCAGTAATCCATCCCAAAGAGGTCATATTTGCATCTATTTTGTATCACTTTGGCGGCATGGCCGAGCGGTAAGGCGGAGGACTGCAACTCCTTGGTCCCCAGTTCGAATCTGGGTGTCGCCTGATTCTAATGAAAAAAAAAAAAGACCCGAAATTCCTTATCGACTGATAGAACCTATAACTCACCTAATTATTCCCCAGCCGAAGGAGAGACCCTTGTCTCTTGATATGTACTTACTCGATTCTAAGCATCTGGGGTTCTCAAAAGTTCAAGTTCTGTAAATCCTTGTGTCTAGGATTCAAGGGAAGATTATACTAAGTAGTGGTTACTAACTGAGCCTTTAATTCGATTAGAGAGCCGAAGGCGATATCTAACTAGTTCGTAATTAGGAATTGTGAAAAAGCGGAATATATTTTGTATACACACTCAAAGGAGTCTCTGAGTATTCAGGTATTTGATTAATATTCGATTGGGTAATTGGCTTTTTTAGAAAAAAAGCTCAAAAAGAACCTCTTTTCCGCCGGTCAAGAGTGGAATAGGCTGTTAAAAATCGTATAGGAATTTGTTATATGTATGTGGATTTATTGAATTGCTTCATTAAATTTAATTAATAGTCCGAAATAAGAATCCCTTTTTGACTCTGTATCATTGATTTTACTATTATTAGTATTAGTGAACAATAATGGAATAATTCCTTCATATTTATAGAGATAGGGGACATAATTCACATGGATATTGTAAGTCTCGCTTGGGCTGCTTTAATGGTAGTCTTTACATTTTCCCTTTCACTTGTAGTATGGGGAAGAAGTGGACTCTAGAAATACTACTTAACTAATTGAGTTTTGAGTATGAGGAATCAAACTGTATCAATTGTTTTATAGATCGTTCCGCAAAGTGTTTTTAAAGATAATCATGTCAATCAAAGAGATATTTTAATAATTCCCATGTTTATATTTCGAAAGGAAATGTCGATGATAGGAAATATATTTCGGATTTTTTCTAAATTCTCTATTTCGCCGAACGGACTCTTATACAAATTATATAGGGACAACGGGGAACAGCAGACCCCCTTTTTTGTTTTCCTCTTTCTCCAAATACAAGAGAAAGCCGCCGTTCTGTTATTAATATTAAGCGGATACCTACTTTCTAAAGGAAAGAACATAGATATAGTGCTTGTTCAACAAGATATACACATAATAAGATCTTGACCCGGACGAGTCGCAGATTTGGCACTTACCACTTGTTTTATTATTTTAGAAACCGGATTTGTGCTTTATCGACTCATTTCATATCATGGTTTAAGTGTTACAAATTCAATTAATGAGGTTTACTATTTCTTTTCCAAATTCGAAGAAGTTTACATACCATAGAACTCTTTGGATCATCTATCAACCAGTCAATCAATTTAATTACTTTACTTCTTGGAAATGATAAAAAAAGATTACTATTACTAATACTAAGTTGATTTTTTTTATTAATATAGTATATGTTATACCCATACCATTTTTCTTTCTTTGATTCTTTCGGTGGATACTTGGATTTCTATTTGAAATAATCCGAAATCTAGGAATTCGAACTGTATGTAAAATAAAAGTAAGAGTTGCCTTTCGATTATTTCGGATTGATCAGAATCAATACAAATCGATCAAATAGATGTAGCCAAAAATAGAATTGGGGTCCCTATGTACATAACAGAAGATACATATTGTAGATTGATCTATATAAAATTAAGTATTTATCTTTATTTATAGTATAGCACAACTTTCTACACTACAAAAAAAAAAAACACTAATCTAATAGATAAATAGATAGTATAGCATGGTAGAAAGAAATATATGAATCTTTCTACCATACTATCCAATTTCATCGAATACTGCTGATTCTAGCCTGCTCATTTCATTTAAGAAACGAAATTGGAATCCTTTTTTATTTCCATTTTTTCAATCATTGATAAAGAGGTCAAGTTTCATTCAAATTAATCATTTTGGCTAACCGTTTTTACATAGATAATAAGTAAAAAGGCAGTAGGAACTAGAATGAAGAGTGCAGTAGCAATAAATGCGAGAATATTGACTTCCATAATCTCATCGTTTTTTTACTTCGCAATAACTCGGGATTTAATCCCATAGAGATGATCAATTTTTCGCCTGTAAATTCAATGGGATGAATTACATCTTGATGGTATTGAATCGGATTAATATCATGAATAACAATATCTGAGCTATCATATCAATTCGCCGTCGCGAATTGAATAGTATAACATAGGAAAATCTTTTATCCATACTGAATCAAAAAAAAAAAAATAAAGAAGGAAAAAAAGATTCTTCATTACCCCGAAAAAGGTCTAAAAAGGCAAGATCCTTGTTTGATCTTTCTTTTATTAATATCCTCTCCTGTTTTCTTGGGTTGTACTCGGGCGCATATATGAAAAGTTAAACGTGCAATTTGAATGAGATAGAATGTTTCTAATTGAAATTAGTTAGTCTTAGTGATTGAGATGGCACAAAATCGGAGACAGAAAGAGAGATAGGATTAATCTGAAAAAGTATTTTGTCAGGGTAACTATAATAAAAAAAAATTGTGTATTGTACAAGAAACGAATTCCATTTGTGTATGTACTCCCGAGAAGCATATGGGACTCTATTCCATTAGATAGACGCGAGAAATTGAAAAGCCAGACCTAATATGTTTTGGAATCCTACGTATGATCTTCCAAATAAAAAAGGGGGTGCTAGTACTAATTCACATATCTCTCCCAGCAACCAGTCCTAGTTGATGTAATGAAAATTTGTAGGTGAGAAATAAATGCAAAAAGAAAAAGGAAAGAAAAAAGAACTAAGAATCATAAGAATAAGAATCCCTATTGCAAAGTGAAATTCGACTGTCTTTCTTTTCCCAGAGAGTGGAAAGATGAATTGATAAATTATATATATATTGGTTATCGGATCTGTCGGGACTGACGGGGCTCGAACCCGCAGCTTCCGCCTTGACAGGGCGGTGCTCTGACCAATTGAACTACAATCCCGGGGAACTAATACCTACAGTATCTATTTTTTTATGATTTGATTCAAAACATTTCTTTTTAGAATTTTCGTGTTGGAACGGAGACGCGTGATATCCGCATGAATATGCACTTTAGTGAGAACAACATGAATTACTCGTAATTTTTCCTTATTTCAAAATCGATTGAGAATACATCTTTATACTTAAATTTTATACTTAAATATTTATACTTAAAGTAAAGATCGTGATATGAATCATGATAATAATCATGATCCAAATTTCCCAGAACAAATAAATCGAGCAAACAAATAAAAAAATGGAATCTATAGGATAAATTTGGACTCTTTTCTTCCGCCTATCCTCCGTTTCTGGAGGGCAAATATCTTCATCTCATAGTGGATGAGCGAATTATTGGGCCGAGCTGGATTTGAACCAGCGTAGACATATTGCCAACGAATTTACAGTCCGTCCCCATTAACCGCTCGGGCATCGACCCAGGAAGAATCAATTCAAATTTAGGCTTATTGATGATCCATGATTAACTTCCTTATGTAGTACCCTACCCCCAGGGGAAGTCGAATCCCCGTTGCCTCCTTGAAAGGGAGATGTCCTGAACCGCTAGACGATGGGGGCATAGGTGCCCAACTGCCATCATACTATGAATATAGTATGAACAGTTTTTTGAAATTGTCAATATAACCTAATAATTAGAATTGGATTCAAAGGATCTTTCCGTCTTACATACACGATTCCATAGAGTTTTTGTTTATGAATCATTCACTCTAAGCATTCGATCTTCAATATATAACCATTCGAATTTCTTTATTATTTTATTATTCGTTTATTTATTTTTTTATTTATTTTATATTTTTTTATTTGTATTATATTCGAATTTTTTAATAACTTAATATTATTTATTAATAACTTAATATTAATTTAAGTTATATTTCTATTTAAGTATTTATGTTAATATATTCATTATATATTGAATTATATATTATATATTAATAATAGAAAAATTCTATTGTTTATTAATATTTATTAATATTTTTGATTATATTAATATATATAATATTAATATAGAATAGAAAATATATACTAAGTAAGATAAAGTTTAAATATTAAAGAAAAAGAGAGATAATATGAAATAAAGAATCCTTTCAGGAAGTAATTTGTCTACTCGAAAGTAAAGAAAAATGAGGTGTAAATTAAACAAACCCCATTTTTCCACCGTATTCCGCAACGAGCCACTAGCTGCTATCAGTCTACTTAATATATTCTATAGTATAGAATATATTAAGTATGTAATATATGTATGTAATATATGTACATAGATATATTTTCTATGTATATAAATAATGACTCAGTCAAGAATTGACTAATGAGAGGCCCTTTTAACTCAGTGGTAGAGTAACGCCATGGTAAGGCGTAAGTCATCGGTTCAAATCCGATAAGGGGCTTTTGAGTTT